AATAAAGCGCCCATACATAAGACGCTTACTGTCTGCTGCTGATTCAACACACTTCCACTGTAGTGTCCGAGTAGATACTGTTATTTTCTCTCGAACCATAATAATATTATTTGATCAGATCATTGAATCATTTATTTCTCTTGTTTCTCTTGCTATTGAAATATCTTCAATTTTTATTTCTACACACGTCTTTTTTTCGGGGGTCTACAGCCATTATGTGGCATAGGGGTTACGTCCCGTACGAAAGTTAATAATATACCACTTCTGCGAATAGCTCGTAATGCTGCGTCTCTTCCGAGACCGGGACCTTTAATCATGACTTCTGCTCGTTGCATACCTTGATCTACTACTGCACGAATAGCATTTGCCGCTGCGGTTTGAGCAGCAAACGGCGTCCCTCTTCTTGTACCTCGGAAGCCACAAGTACCGGCAGAGGACCAAGAAACCACTCGCCCTCGTACATCTGTAACAGTCACAATAGTATTATTGAAACTTGCTTGAATATGAATAACCCCCTTTGGTATTTTACGTGTACTCTTACGTGAACCAATACGTCCACGTGAACCCTTTTTCGGTATAACTTTTGCCATATTTTATCATCTCATAAATTTGAGTCAGAGATATATGGATATATCCATTTCATGTCAAAAAAGATCCCCCTTCTTATTTGTATATCGGGTGTTTAACGAGTCTTATTATCCTTGTCTTTGTTTATGTCTTGGGTTGGAACAAATTACTATAATTCGTCCCCGACGACGGATTAGTCGACATTTTTCACAAATTTTACGAACAGAAGCTCTTATTTTCATATTTGCCACTCCTTACTTTAATTTTGAATCCATTTCTTGGAAGAAATTAAGTTTCTTGAAATTTTGATTTCGAATCGTATTCCTACGAAAGAAATAGTGAAGTTGAAAAAACACCTAATCTTTCGAATCTTTGTTGCGGAGTCGATAAATTATACGACCTCTGGTTGAATCATAACGACTTACTTCAATTTTGACTCTATCTCCTGGCAGTATTCGTATAAAACTACGTCGGATCTTTCCTGAAACATAACCTAGAATCATATCTTCATTATCTAAACGAACCCGGAACATGCCGTTGGGAAGCGATTCAGTAATTAAACCTTCATGAATCCATTTTTGTTCTTTCATTCCAGGTAAAACCCCCTTGAAGTATCAACTAGTGGAGGAAGAACCCTATCAAACAACCTACCCCTTCTTTTTTCTTTTTCACAAATAAGAAGTTTCATATTCAATTCGGATATTAGAAAGATTACCATATATAACACAAAATTTCTCCGCCTATTCTTTCTAGTCGAGCCTCCCGGTCTGTCATTATACCCCGAGAGGTTGAAAGAATTACAACCCCCATCCCACCTAAAATTCTAGGAATTCTTTGGTAGTTAGAATAGATTCGTAGACCCGGGCGACTTATCCGTTTTAAATTTAAAAGATTTCGATAAGTCCTTTTCCTATTCCTTCTATGTCGTAGGGTTAAAACCAAAAAATATTTGTTGTTTTCTCGATGTTTTCTCACGTTTTCGATAAAACCCTCTCGTAAAAGTATTTTAACAATACTTTGGCTGATATTAGTAGATGCTACTCGAACCACGCTTTTTCTATACATATCGGCATTTCGTATAGAGGTTATTATGTCAGCAATAGTATCACTACCCATGATTAATTAAAATTATTGGTGCCTCCAAATTTGGATATAATCAACATGTTTTTCTTTTTTTTTTTTACGTATTTGTTTATAAAAGTTTATAAAAAAAAATATGAATTTTGAAAGGTATATACGTGAGACAAAATCTACTAAATTAATCTTAATCTATTTCTTTTAAATACCCGACTATAACCATATCTATAACCATATCGTGGTCTCGTTTTATAATACCTCGGGAGCTAATGAAACTATTTTAGTAAAATTGAACTGTCTCAATTCTCTGGCAATCGCACCAAAAACTCTAGTTCCTTTTGGATTTCCTTCTTGATCAATCACAACTGCAGCATTGTCATCATATCGTATTATCATACCATTGTCACGTTTAAGTTCTTTACAAGTACGGACAATAACAGCTCTGACTACTTCTGATCTTTCTAGAGGCATGTTTGGAACTGCGTCTTTGATCACAGCAACAATAACATCACCAATATGAGCATATCGACGATTGCTAGCTCCTATGATTCGAATACACATCAATTCTCGAGCCCCGCTGTTATCTGCTACATTCAAATGGGTCTGAGGTTGAATCATATCATTTTTTTATCTGTTTTTTACAATACAAAGGCCGAAGAAAAAAAGAAATATTATTTGTCCAAAAAAAGAAACTAGCACCTGCTATTTTTAAGGCCTACTTCTTTTTTATCCCGAAACGATGAATTGAGCTCGTATAGGCATTTTGGACGCTGCTATTGAAATAGCCCTTCTGGCTATATTTTCTGTTACTCCACCCATTTCATAAAGGATTCGACCTGGTTTAACAACAGCTACCCAATATTCGGGAGAGCCTTTACCTGAACCCATACGTGTTTCTGCGGGCCTTACTGTAACTGGTTTATCTGGAAATATACGGACCCATATTTTTCCACCGCGACGTGCATTTCGTGTCATTGCTCGTCGACCTGCTTCTATTTGTCTAGATGTGATCCAAGCGGGTTCAAGTGCCTGAAGAGCGTATTTACCAAAACAAATAGCATTACCTCGATAAGATATTCCCTTCATTCTTCCTCTATGTTGTTTACGGAATCTGGTTCTTTTGGGGTTATAGTTGATGGTTTATTTTGAATTCCATCTCTACTACAGAACCGGACGTGAGAGTTTCTTCTCATCCAGCTCCTCGCGAATAAAATCAATTCAAATTAAAGATTTTGAATTCAATTCAGATATAATCTAATTTGAATTAAGATATACATGTATTTAATAAGTAATATGCTGAATCATGGATTTCATTTAATCTAGATCAAATTTATTATTAATTTGTATATCTTGTTTGTATAGATAACTAAATATATTAAATAACTATATAACTATTTTTTTCTTATATTTATCTATATCTATTTTAGAATGTTAAAACAAATCTTTCTTTTGTTTTACTCTTTATCGTATTGGATTGACCCAATTTTAGCAATCCAAGAAAATAAAGTTTTCGCGGGCGAATATTTACTCTTTCAATTTCTATTTCAGTTCTATCATTAGTTCATAACTTTTCCGAATAGATGAATTGGTCTCTGGCCGGTTCCGCCATCCCGATCAATGAATCATTCGAATTCATTTTCACTAGAATCTTTTGAATTCACAGGTTCCATCGTTCCCATCGCTTCTTATTTAATGGTTAGGTCTGAATTATACAATGGAGCTATTAGTTGTTGAGTCAATATTCTTAGTCTTTATTGGCTCGAAGCTCTTTATTTTTTCTTCGATGAGCAGATTCATTTAATGATGAATCTGTATTGATGCTTTATTACACAGATTTTTTCTGAGATGACTCATAGACCTTACATATTGGAATTATATATCATCAATATTCTTTTTCTTTCTTTCTCTCATCTTTCCATTTATCCATACCCTTTCTTTTTTATTTCAATTGACAACTTAGAAGCAGATTTTTTGAATATTAATAAAAAAAGATTTCAGTTGCTACAACAATATGAACAATATATCATATCTTGACTGGGTCTTTGGATCCAGATAATACGAAGTGATGAGTTGGTTATTACTTCTATAAGTTATTTGTTTATACTATGGGGCTGGTTTTTAACCCTCAAAAAACCAACGAGTCGCACACTAAGCATAGCAATTTTATCAAAAGATTAATTGAATTTTTATTAAACCCTATAGAATTATAATTAGAATTGTTCATTTTTTTTATTGAACATAAAAGAAAAAGAAGAAACGAATTTATCATTTTTTGTTCTATCGCTGGATAGAATGGAAAGGGAAATAAAGGTTTATTATTCCCCGTCTATAAATATCCAAATTTTGATGCCTAATACCCCATAGATTGTTCGAACTGTATAGGAACAATAATCAATTTTAGCTCGAATGGTTTGTAGTGGAACTCTACCTTCTCTAATCCATTCAACACGCGCAATTTCTTTTCCGTCGATACGTCCTGCAATTTGCACTTGAATTCCTTTTGTATCTGCTTGTTCAGTTAATTCTATAGCCTTTTTCATTGCTTTGCGAAAAGAAACTCTATTTTTTAATTGTCCGGCTATAAATTCTGCAAGAATATTAGGGTTTCCATAAGGCTTTTCAATTCGTGTGATAGCAATGTTAAGTTTTCGATTTACAGAATTAAATTCTTTTTGTAAATTCATCTGCAATTCTTCGATTCCTCGGGGTCGACTTTCAATTAATATTTTCGGAAATCCCATATAGATTATGATTTGGATCAGGTCGATTCTTTTTTGAATCTCTATACGTGCAATTCCCTCGACACCAGAAGATGTTTTGATATTTTTTTGTACATAATTCTTGATATAATTTCTTATTTTTTGATCTTCTTGCAGACCCTCAGAATAATTTTTTGGTTGTGCGAACCAAAGGGAATGATGACCTTGGGTTGTACCAAGTCTGAAACCAATTGGATTTATTTTTTGTCCCATGTTCCCCCATTACTATATATATCATAATACGACATAGTTGTATCCTTTTTTTTCCATTTAGCTTTTTGTGACCATGTAATAGAGTCGGTATTTATATATTCATCTAAGGATATATCTTTCATTACAATAGTTATATGGCAGGTAGGTTTTTTTATTGCAAAACTACGCCCTCGAGCTCGACATTTTTGTCTCTTCATGACAGTACCTTCATTTACTTCGGCTTTACTAATGACTAAATTTCCTTCATTCGAACCCATATTGGAACTAGCATTTGCTGCTGCAGAATAAACTAATTTAAAAATGGGATAACATGCTCGATAGGGCATGAGTTCTAATATCATAAGTGTTTCTTCGTAGGAACGCCCACGAATTTGATCAATTACT